ACTCAAGGGTTCAGGTTCAAACATGTTCTTTGAAGAAATATATGAGTTCTATTATAATAGAAAAAAATATGTTTTTTTTATTCCATTTAAGTAAATCGAGAAAAGGAAAAACATAATAAGAAATGACACTCCTATCATAGGAATTGAAATAGCCTTGTTGCTGCTTCAATAACAAGCATTTTCGTTTTCAAATCAAATAAATCATTTGATCTATGATTCATTGGAACAAGGAATGGCCTGGCTAGGTACTGGCCAGGCCGGGGGAATAAAAGAAAGAACTTTTCGGACGAAATCAAAGAGGGACTCTTTCTATTGGAGATATCTGTTTCGAATCATTATCTAAAGGGAATTGATGATTGATCAAATTCGTCTATATTTATAGAATAAAGAAAGATAAGGAAAAACTTTTATCAACCTTTATTTCACGCGTCACATATGAATTATCCTTTTAAAATTGGGAGAGATGGCTGAGTGGACTAAAGCGGCGGATTGCTAATCCGTTGTACGAATTATTTGTACCGAGGGTTCGAATCCCCCTCTCTCCGTTTCTTCTGATCACTTGATATTTCCCTTTCGAATTCGAAAAAATCTCTAACCCCCTTTCTCATAGTTAAATGTATGGAATGGAGAAAGAAAATCCTAAGAAAATTCAGAAATCGAGCAAGGAAAAACCCCTGATTTTTTTATTCATCACGTCCAGGATTACGTCCTGGATCATTAGATAGGAATCCGAAGATGAAGAGAGAAACAAAGAATATCACTACTGTGTAAACGAAGAGTTTGAGAGTAAGCATTACACAATCTCCAAGATCATTTTGGGGGAAATAGGGGAATAGATTCTCCATTTTTGTACCACATATTCCGTTTTGACACCAAGAAAAGAAGCGGTTTCTAGAAAACATAAGGAATTTGCAGGAATGAATTTGTAATAAGATTCTGATTCTTTCGTTAACAAAATGATCTCTCATACCTACAATTAGGTATTGTAGGGACCATACATAGGGTCTTCGACCCCCAGAAGGAATGAAGAAATGAGGTGATTCCGATTCATCTCGGTTATCCAAAAGAATTTCCATGTTTGAGTCGAGGGTTCATTATCTGATCTTATCAATTCTTAAGAATAGAATTTTTTTTTATCGAATAAATCATGAATGTTTCTAAGACAGTATTAAAGATCTCATCGAAAACTTACAGCAGCTTGCCAAACAAGGGCTAAGAGAAAAAAGAGCACAGGTATGACTGGCATAACATCTACGATTGGATTGAAAAAAGCATAAGCTTCGGGCAATTTGGCGAAGAAAAAGCTACTCGAATGAAGGGCAGAATTAAGACAGATCAAACTAAAGATATTAAGCATAACAAACATTTTGTTCTTGGAGAAAATTTCATTATTATTGGGTTATTGATATAAGGGGAAAATGAAGAAAGAAGGGAAAGTAGGCCGCAAAATCTTTCTTTTTCTTTGAACTCCCTCAATCAAAAATCCTTCAATTCTCAAATGAGAATAGAAGGAATCATACCTTACATACAATATCTTAATTGAATTATATGTAATGATCAATAAATTCATTTTGAATCTACATCTACATGTGTAGAATCATAGCAACAACCAATTCAATAGATATTGGGGCTGGAATTGACGAACAACCAATACCGATATTAGTGTTTATCGGTGTCGAATAGAAATAAAAATGGGGCGTGGCCAAGTGGTAAGGCAACGGGTTTTGGTCCCGTTACTCGGAGGTTCGAATCCTTCCGTCCCAGACCAATTCTATCATAACAAAGATTGTTCTTTTTAAGAATCTTCTGTTTAAGGGTGTAATGTTGGATACAATGTGATCCAATCTTTCTTTGTGATTTCTAATGATTCTTCTATAGAATCATATCTTCCCTTTCGATTTTGTTTCTCACAAACAAACGGATCGAGTATCAATGACATGTGGATGGAAATAAATATCTTTTTTGATATAGGTAGGATGGGAACAAAGATCAAAGTGAAATTCAAAAAAAAACTGGGTGGGCCATTCAGCGTATGTTCGCCCCCTCGCCCATATTCATATTGAAGGTTAGTTAGTCATTTGGATAAACTTTATGTCCCATATCTATGATATTTGGATTCTCACATGATGCATTCTGAGTCGAAATGCGAAATAAAAGAGAAGTCTCTACCTTCCCTAAAGTAAATATAAATAAAGATAGGGTAGACAAAATGACTAATTCTATGTGGATCCTGAATCCTAAAAAACGGGGGGGTTCTTGGTATTAATTCCATCGCTGGAATTAAAGCTCCTGAGACTGGGGTGGGACAAAATCAAACAAAATAGTAACAACGAATTGATATGAACCCATTTTGCTTTGTACTTATACAAGACAGGATAGCATCCCATAAGAAGATCCTTTTAAATTGGCTTTGGATATGATTCATGATCCCCATGGAATTCGTGTCGATATGAGTTAATCCGCAAAGGAAAGGAAGGTATCAATTTCAAGACCCTTGTCATCCGGATCTTATTAACAAACAAGAAAATTCAATACGGAACAGATTATTTTCTTTGGACCTAATTTCTTTTATTTTGTATTTGATTTGGCTCCAATGAATAATTGGAAATCAATGTAGCGATCAATTGGGGGAGGGGGGAGATTCATACATTCACTTTACTTTATGGAAAGATTCCTGAATCTGAAGTAAGGAAAAATCTGTAGAAAATGAACCATGCCTATATGTATTGTTATTGTTCTATTTCAGTGATCAGTGACACCGGTGTTTCAGTTTTGGCGAAAAAGATCTGCGATCCCTTAAATACCCACGATTACCCCCGGTAACACTTGTTTGGTGTATCTGATGAATACGATAAAATCAGATGAAAGAATACCTGAAAGAATACCGACCTTCATTTTTTCTTTCATGAGCCCCTTCTATCCATCCCCAAGAAAACAAAACAATTGGATTTGTTTCTTGACCCATTTATCTGGTTTAAATTATTGATGATTCAATCGGAAAGGAAACATAGAGGTCTCTTATGATGATCAAATTCGCGTCTGATTTAATTAATCAGATATCTGCTAAACATTTTTAGATCCTCGTTGTACCGACTTGTTGATGGATTTAGAGATTCAATTCAGTCTTTACTGGAAAACTTATTTCCAGTAATGATGTCGAAGTAGGAAATTCTTGAAATTGTTTTTTATGATTCCTTATAAATTCTTTCTACTCGAAGAAGTGTGACATTGGTGAATCTATCCTATCGAGTCACTTGCGATCTTTCCCGGTCATTGGAATAGCTTATTTGGTTAATGACTCATTCTGTTCCGGTATCGGTAATCTAATTAAAGACCCTTCTTTAGTTTTAGTTGTTTGAGAAAGAATTGGATCTTTCATGATTCATCATCCCTAACAATCTGTTGAAGATGTAAAGAAGTGTTAAGCAACGCATTTCTTCGTGTTTTTTATAAATGTGTTTCATTCTTCTAATAAAATAGGAGGTTAAATTATATTCTTGCTGAGACTTCTCCAGATCCATCTATGAAAATGAAAGTATGGAGGACTTCATATACTATATACCGATTGAGCCAATGACTATTCATGATTCCATATTGAATCAATTCCATACCGGTCCAAAATTAGAGGAATGTTATGGTAAAACTTCGTTTGAAACGATGTGGTAGAAAGCAACGTGCGACTTGAAGGACATTATCGGCTGTGGATTCTTGTACCCACCATTTTATATATCAAAGAAGATGCTCTCGGCTCGACATAGTTTGTTCTATTCCACTAGGACCCCAATTTTGGGGTTGTAATAAAATAATATAATTATAATATAGCACATGATGGAGCTCGAGCATAAAGAATTGGTTCATTTAGCAGAGAGAAGGATCTAGGGTTAATGCCAATCAATAAGTTGGAACAACTTCGTAAGTATATCTTCGGTATAGAAATTGAAAGGATCAAGTTCGAACAAGTAAAAAAAAAAAAAGTAAAATGAATTTGTCGAAATAGTTTTACCAATTCCGATCAAAAGTGTATCACAGGGGAATCAATCGTTTCCATAGAACGAAATAACAAAAGGTATGTTGCTACCCTTTTGAAACAATTAAGGATCACCGAAGTAATGTCTAAACCCAAGGATTCAAAGCAAAGATAAAATAAAGGATACCGGAACAAGGAAACACCGTTTTCAATTGTCTCAACAACTAGATCAGAATGGGGAAGAAATAAAATCGATTCTAGGCGAGACAAACAAAAGAGGTTAGAGACGACTCAATAAATGTTTAAGGATTTCCCTTCGAGCTCTTTGAGAATTACCCAACTTGAGTTATGAGTACGAATGAGATTTCTTTTTTTTTTTTTTCAGGAAGGAAGAACAAAAAAAAATGACTCAAATCATAGTCTAATTGATGATTTTGTGGATCTATTTGCCACTACAATACATAAATTCGAATCATTCTTTTTCGAGCCGTACGAGGAGAAAACCTCTTATACGTTTCTAGGGGGGGTTGTTCATTTATGTCTATCCCAATGAGTCATCTATCGAATCGTTGCAATTGATGTTCGATCCCGAAGAGAGGGAAGAGATCTTCGTAAAGTGGGTTTTTACGATCCGATAAAGAACCAAACTTATTCAAATGTTTCCGCTATTCTATATTTCCTTGAAAAAGGCGCTCAACCTACAGGAACTGTTCATGATATTTCAAAGAAGGCGGAGGTATTTAAGGAATTTCGAATTAATCAAATGAAATTAATGAAATAAAAAAAAAAGGGGGGGGGTGCCCAGTATCTAGCTTTGTCTAATTGTTTCTCCACCATTCCTTATTTTTTTTCTCTATTCTCTATTCATTGTTGCTCTCACATGACCCCGTATCATAGAACTATAAAAAAAAATATCTTCTCTTGATATGAGACAGATAGAAAAAAGATTGAGTGAATAGATGAAATAACTGGGAAATTATGGGATTACCATCAATCAGATGGTTTTCGTTGGGACTCCACCAACAAACAAAAGGTCAATCTTGCTTATTGTACCTCTATTGAATAAATATTGAATAAACCCGACATTTTTTTCCTACCGGAATTCCTTATTTATTTCCCCACTCATACTTCATCCCTTATCTATGTTGTAGTGTCACTCCAACACAAGTCCTTTTTTTATTTATTGAATTGGTTTTCTCAACATTCAATTCATATTGACAATGGTGTATCGAACAAATATAATTCGATCGTGGATAAATAGATCTATTTATCCACATTTCATAAGTTTGTTTCTTTATTTCACTCAAACGATGGGTTCGTCAATTTCGTTGTGACACAAGAAGTATCTTAGTTAATATAATGAAAAAAAAAAAAAATAGAGTATGGGTAGTCTATAAATTTTTACATCTATTTAGATTTTCTCTATAATTTATCCCAGAATCTGTTGTATTTTCATCTGATCTCTGTTCATTTTTATGTTCACAATTGATCATCAAATCTTTCTTTTTGATCTGTTGCTAGTTCAATGTTTTGACGAGGTCGGGCAATCGAATCTCTTTATTTATTTTTTATTCCGATCGTATCTACACACCCTATTTATATGGGTTGCTAACTCAACGGTAGAGTACTCGGCTTTTAAGTGCGGCTATGGTCTTTTACACATTTTGATGAAGCAACGGATTCGTCCATACCATTGGTAGAGTTTGTAAGACCACGACTGATCCTGAAAGGGAATGAAAGGAAAAAACAGCATGTCGTATCAATGGAGAACTCTTAGAATACTTCATCCTTAACGGATCGATACAAAATCTTGTTTTGATTCTTTTCTTGGAAAGGGGTCAAATCAATTCAAGTTGGGTCGAGTGAATAAATGGATAGAGCCCTATAGCTCCAATTATAGGGAAACCAAAAGCAACGAGCTTCTGTTTGTTCTTAATTCGAATGATTACCCGATCTAATTAGACGTTAAAAATATATTAGTGCCTGATGTGGGAAAGGGTTCTCTTGTGAGTGGATCATCAATTCCTTTTTTTTCATGAATCCTAACTATTCTCTATTATGTTCTCTATTATGTAGTGGAGACGAATGTGTAGAAGAAACGGTATACTGATCAAAATTCATTATTCCAAAGTCAAAAGAGTGATCGGGTTGTAAAAATAAAGGATTTCTAACCATCTCTTGTAACTATAACGAACATAAATAAATTGGATGGAAATAGGATCCGTTGATTGTCCTTTCTGGCTCCGGGGTATCTATTCTTTTCTTACTATATACCTTGTTCTGACCGTATCGTACTATGTATTATTTGATAACTCAAGAAATCCCCCATTTGGTTCAAGTGTAATTTCAAATGGAAATGGAGGAACTACAAGGATATTTAGAAATGGATGGATTTCGGCAACAATACTTCCTATATCCGTTTCTATTTCAGGAATATATCTACGCGCTTGCTCATGGTCATGCTTTAAATGGATCGATTCTTTATGAACCGGTGGAAAATTTAGATCATGACAATAAATCCAGTTCACTAATTGTGAAACGTTTAATTACTCGAATGCATCAACAGAATCGTTTGATTATTTCGGTTAATGATTCTAATCAAAATCGATTCGTTGGGCACAACAATCATTTTGATTCTCAAATGATATCGGAGGGTTTTGCAGTCGTTGTGGAAATTCCATTCTCGCTGCGATTGGTATCTTCCCTAAAAGAAAAAGAAATAGCAAAATCTCATAATTTACGATCTATTCATTCAATATTTCCCTTTTTCGAGGACAAGTTATCACATTTAAATCATGTGTCAGATATACTAATACCCCACCCCATCCATCTGGAAATCTTGGTTCAAACCCTTCACTCTTGGATACAAGATACTCCTTCGTTGCATTTATTGCGACTCTCTCTCTACGAGTATTGGAATTCAAATAGTCTCATTACTTCAAAAAATTCCATTTCCCTTTTTTCAAAAGAGAATCAAAGATTCTTCTTGTTCCTCTCTAATTCTCATGTATATGAATGTGAATTCATATTCATTTTTCTCCGTAAACAACCCTTTCATTTACGATCAAAATCTTTTGGATCCTTTCTTGAGCGAACACATTTCTATGCAAAAATAGAATATCTTGTAGTAGTGCTTTGTAACGATTTTCAGAAAACCCTATGGTTGTTCAAAGACCCTTTTATGCATTATGTCAGATATCAAGGAAAATCGATTCTGGCTTCAAGGGGGGCTCATCTTCTGATAAAGAAATGGAAATCTCACCTTGTCAACTTTTGGCAATGTCATTTTGACTTGTGGTCTCAACCGGCCAGGATCCATATAAAGCAATTATATAATCATCCCTTCTATTTTCTGGGCTATCTTTCAAGTGTACGACTAAACTCTTCGGTGATAAGGAGTCAAATGCTAGAGAATTCGTTTCGAATAGATACTGCTATTAAGAAATTCGAGACCGTAGTCCCAATTATTCCTCTGATTGGATCATTGGCTAAAGCAAAATTTTGTAATGTATCAGGGCATCCCATTAGTAAGT